GTAACAGCTCTAGTATACCTGTATACCTTCGCGGGTAATCCAACTCCCTTTGGAGACGAACTGCTCTCTCCTCTGACTCCTGGAGCCTCTGCTCAAGCTCGCTCCCCCCTTATCTTATAGTCGGGAGCTGCCCTCACCCTCCATGCGTGCATAAGCAGCCCGCATCTCTCCTTCCCGCTGCTCATATAAGTAAACTTCGCCTCTTCTTTTTGAGTTGAGAGATTTCTTGCGGGTCAGGCATCCACTTCACGAAGGAAAAGAGCGGAGGCAGCTATCCATAAATAGTTGATCCATTCAGGAAGTGGAGATCGATCGCACCTGATCGGTTCATGGGGGAGCCGCGGCAATCATTTCTTTCTGGAAGCTTCTAGGTGTTATCGACGCCCTAGCTTGGTTTGCTTTCGAGCTGGGATGAGTCAACATTAGCATGCCTATAACGAAGCAATCAGCCGTGGTGTGGGCGAGATTTTCCACCATGTGGAATCCAAGGAGTTTGCACCTCTCACTTTAACATCTCTAGCGGAATGAAACTCTCATTATTAAAGTAGTCAGGAAATAAGTAGAATATGCGCCAGAAAGACTAGAGGTCATAGACCGGCAGATAGGGGCAGAGGTCAGCATTCCTGCAGTTAAGAAAGAGCAGGAACTCCTTAAATAGACCAAGGAAGGAAGACTTAGCTCCACTTTGCAAGCTTTTGGGGCAGTCCTTGCCAGCATCCTCGCTCTGCTTGCTTTCAATCCGTAACCCCCCTCCTACTGTATGGTTCTAAGAAGATAGGATAGCTAAGACTGGTATAGCAGGTTGTCTTCTTCTTCTCTTTTGGTACCTACTATACTAGGTGGTTGGCAGTGTCACTTTCAATAGAATGCTTATAGGCGGGGAGTTCGCTTCCATTGTTTTCTCGGTAGGAAGTAGGAAGGAGTGGACCCTGAGATTGCTTGGTGGTTGGGCTTGTGGCTCGACTTGCTTCGCCTTGGGAAGTGCGTAGCTCGGATCCAAATGCAGGAAACACCAGAGGTGTTAGGGCTTCTCTTTACTTTAGGTTGATCCTAGGTTGAGTTAGTAGCTTATCTGGTTGTTGGTGCTTCCCAAGCATTAGAATAATATGGGGTGTACGGGTATTTGATTCCAGGAGATGGGTTACTGCCTTTATTCAGGGGTGAATGAACTAGCGACCACCTTTGATTTGCAAGAAGGACGCTCGAGAGACCACCGAAGGGCGTTTAGCGCGAGCTTCCCAACGGAAAGGCCAGAAAGAGTTACCGACCACAGGGAGGGATGGTTTTTATTCCACTACTAGAACGGCACTGACTAAAGAGAGAATTTTATCAATCCCACGAGCGACAACACGCCTTATGACGAAAGGGGAGAGTGAAACCTAGAACGACACCACCACGAAAACGAGACTTACCGGAAAGAGAGATATCAACACTCCTAGAGCAAAAGCACCAGCTACAACTTAAGGTTTAAGGTTTGCCTTTGGCATCGAATTAGTCTTAGACTTTAGCTCCGGGTCTAGTTCCCAACTTTAAGAACTTTGCTAAAAAAAGCTATTTAACCCAAGAAGCAACCAGGGCTTCCTGGCGTTTGTCTACTCTAAAGATATATATTTAGGTAGGTAGTAGACCCGGACATCGCATAGGCATGGCCCTTCTACTAGAGGAAGCCAGCAGCCTCGCTTTATGTATACACTTTCAGAAACATATATGCTTTCGTGGGCTAGGCCAGTTGTCACCCTTCATGAGCCAAGATCGGAAGAAGCCTACTTGTTGAAATCAATCTTTTTTATTTTTTCACGTGTAAAGTTTCTTTGATTTCTCTTAAGTAAGTAAACAATAATGGCCAGGCTTCTACTCTTTTACTTTTACCCGAAATGTAAGCGGGGAAAATTATCTCCAGCAGCGGATTTTACTGCATCTTACACCAGTTCCATTTTTATCGATGAAACAGGGGAGGACTCCTGGACCCTAGTCAAAAGACACCTCCAATAAAACAAAAAAGAGTAAAAATCCCATAAAAAGAGTTAGCTCGCTCGTTCATAGCTTGTTCGAAGAACCAATAGATACATACTTCGCATTGAACCGTGACCTACATGTCCCGCCCTAGGGCACAACTATGAGACCAACCTGGTGGCGATGTAATTGATCAGTTGGATCAACCAACAAGCTACGTCTGAGCTATGCGATAAAGAAGAGCTATTACTGAGAATACTGATTTTATTTGATTATAGTTAGAGACTTAACACCAAAAAAATCTCGATGCAAAAAAGAAGACTAAGCAAGGACGATAGCAGCTAAGCTCTCTGTACCTCTGCGAGCTATCATCTTAGCTGGTCTCCATTATCACTTACGTCATTTGTTTGCGAAGCTTATATTCTGAGTTTCTGGAGTTTGGAAAGTAAGCGTTATATAAGGCATTGCTTTTTATGCTTTTGAAAAGGTATGTGACGATCGCCAGAGACAGGTGCATTCATTCTTGCGCTCATCGATCTGTGCTTAGGTCTGAGAGTAAGTAGGGCTCGTCTTGTTTCATAGGGAAAGTAGTCTTGCCCTGTCTTTGTCTCTAGCTACTTCCCACATATGAAACGAATTGAGAAAACATAAATAATAGCAAAAGGATGAACAGTACAGTCAGACAGAAAATAGGGTTGCTCCTTATTTTATTGGTTTATCCATTATTCTTGTAAGAACTGGAACATCGAAGTTACACTAAAAACCCCTACGTTACACATAAGGTTCCACTCCACTAGTACTTTTTATTTTATTTATGGAAAGAGTCGACGGACTCTTCTTAGTTCCCCCCGTTGTCTCCGTTTACCCCACGCTTCTCGAAAGCCAGCTCCACAAGGAGAGCTTCCTTCTCTTGAAGGAGGGCCCTATTCCTGTCTTCCAGACCGCGAATGCGGTCCCGGATCACTTGCATCGCTCTTCCAACGGCCTCAGGATCGAGAGCAGGCGGATGCTCCCAGTACAGACCCAGCAATTGCTCCCATTCGAGCTTATCCTCTTCCACTTGAGAGATTTCTTGCAAATTTCTCGCAAGTCTGTTAGCGATATCCATGACTACACTCAAAGCTTTTTTCTAAGTTCCTCTCCCTTTGCCAAATAGAGACTGAAAGAAGCTTCTATTTATAGGCAGTGGAGGAACAACGGACCTAACTAGCTCGTTTCGCTTCCACTCGTAGCTATAAAGCATATGTATGTGTAAAGGAACAAGGAGCGCACTCGCGCGGAAGCATATGTGTAAAGGCAAAGCAAATATTCTATACTATAATGGCCCATACCTTTCCTTACTCTTTAGCAGCGAAGCGATATGTGTGTTTGAGGTATCGCCACGCGGCTTAATCCCGATCACTCCCTCAGGAATAGGACACAATAATAGAGCGAATCCGCTTTTAAATAGACTCCACCACGAGCTGCCAAAGCACGCTCAGTCAATCGTCACTATAGAATAAAGGGCCCCTGACCCCAAGCATCTGATCCGTCCTCTTTTCCCTACCCCACTGGCCCCATTAATTACAATGTCCTCTGTCTACTCTTCTTTAACTGGCTTATACGTTTCTTTTTTTTACTGGCTTATTTGTACCCATCTACATCATGGATTCCCCTCGGCCAATCCTCACTCGACAGCTCTGTCCTTGCTTAGGCGAGCTACGTGAGACCGAAGCTAGCTCTCTTGATTGGATTGATCTGATCAGACGCCCCCGGAAAGACGGATAAAGCCCCTTTCCAGCTCGCTCTGTCAGTCCACTAAGACCAGTTAAACTAAGTCAGTAGAGCAAAGGCACTAGCAATAGCAGTAACCAGTACAATGGGTCCCATGATCTACGACCAGCCTTGCAATTCTCCATCTTGAACTTCTTCAGCAGATTATTGGCATCCTTATCTTGAGAGATGAAAAAAGACAAAATAAAATATATGGAAAAGTGGTCCAACCAACCTTGCACAATGGACAGAGCCACTGCTTTCTCTCTCCATCGAATCAAATTAGCCAAAGGTGTGCGTTCATGGGCCCATGCTAAAGTTGATATTAATTCCTGCCAATACCCACGCCAGGAAATTCAGAACATAAACCCAGTAGCCCAAACAAGATGTCCAAATAGGAACATCCACGCCCATACCGAGAAACTATTCATACCAAAAGGGTTAGATCCATTGAGTTGTTGTGAAGAGTTTAACCATAGGTAATCTCTTAACCACCCCATTCAATATGTGGAGGATTCATGAAACTGTGAACGATACCAATATGTAAAACCAGTATATTAGGTTCTATGGACCCGACGGCTTCCACGTTCCCAATTAAGGGACCGTCTAGGTACTCATACCTGATTTACATTATATTTCTTATGAGTGATTGTAACTACACTAGGATTAGGGATTTAGCCTCAGAGCCAACCCTTACGATACCTTCCTCCTAATGTGTTGTACAATCACTAGGGGAGTGTACTACCAAGTACTATAGGGAGTAAGGGCTATATTCTCTTCTTTATAGTCTATATATTGTAGTGAACTAGGTTTTATTCTTATTTCTTGCTTCTGCCGCAATTGAGAGCATTAAGGTCCATCCCTCCAAGGACAAGGCCTAATCCTTTACCAAGATGGTACAACTCGAGGTGTGAGTTTCATTCCGGCGGAGTTGGTCATGACACGGACAACTGCTACAATTTTAAACATCGGGTCCAGGACCTCATTGATCAAAAGCTCCTGATATTCCCGAGGACAAGCCTTATCAAAAATCCTCTTTCCATTCATGAAGTTGGAAGCAGTAGTACCACTCCTGCCGTCAACATGATGTTCTCTCTTCTATGCAATTAGAAGAGCGAAGCGAGTCAGTCTATTAATGAGTATGAATAGTAGGGGGTGCAGAGTGAACCTTCCTATTCCAACGGCGATGTAAAGAAATATTCTTCACCAGAGACTCTCGCCCATATCTATTACATTTGATATGAGTTGAAAATAGCTCGTAGGGAGAGTAGTGAAGCTTGACCAGTAGTTGGTATGGCGGAGTGAAGGCTTAGCTTTGAAAGAAAAGAAGATCTTGGACAGGAAAGGCTCAATCTAATCCGGGTATTCCCTATAGTAAGCAGTCTACTTTGCAGTAAAGAAGGGAGTCGGCTTACCGCGTATATCTTATCACTGAGTCTTGGGGTGAACCAAAGGCAAGGGAATGAAGACTCGGCTAAGCCGGGGATGAGTGAAAGCATTCTCATGAGTTGGATAGGAACGAAAGTGACTCTTCTGAGCCAAGGAAGGAAGAAAGAAGCTCGGCAAAGACTAAGCCGGATAGGAAAGATTCTTCAACCTCAACCGAATAAAGATCGAGATCAGAATCAGGAGAAAGAGAATAGGATATCCCGGATCGAAGGGAGATCCTCGACGTAAGCATTTAGTTCAGTATCAGCAAAAGCACCACCTAGTTCAGGAGCAGGAACTGAATCGGGATCAATATCAGGTTTAGTGGATCTTGCGGCAAAGACAAAGACAGAGAGGAACTCTTCTGAAAGAAGGTTTGTAGTTGACCCAATAGGTTTTTCAAAGATAGATTCAACCGAAACCGGGGAATCACCTGAGATAGAGGGGTTCACAACCTCAACAGATTCAACCGAAACCAGGGAATCGGCTGAGAGAGAATGCGCTGCGAGATCGGCTGCTCGACCGATAGGATAGGGACGCGGGGTAAAGCCCGGCAGGGTCACACTAGTCTTCTTCATGCGAGAGTTGAGAAAAGCTTTCCTAGATGCTGACACAACGTCCGAAGAAAGATGCTCCGAAGATGCTTTTAGATAGGAAGCGGGGTTTCCAACTGCCTAGGGTTGGGGTGGACCAGCTCGCCCTTTAGGGAGAGGGGAGTTTGGGTACGATAGATAGTAGCTCGACCGAAGAGACGAAAGAAGTAGTTCGGAGAGGAGCTCTATCTCTCGCCGGGAGGAAGGAACTGGCAATCACTGTCTTGACCGGAGACAGCTACTTGAAAAGTCAAACAAACTAAGGGCAATTCTCTGCTATTCAAGGTGGTGACCGAATGAACTGGTTCATCGTCGAGGTTGTTTACAACAACTGGATCAGTCGGTTAAACAAGCGCTGCTGCCTATGCCGCTATCTCTACCACCGGTGCCGTTGCTAATGGTGCTACTACCGATGCTTCTGCACCTGGAACTACTCGTGCACCTTTCACTGCTTATGAATCGACAGAATCAAGGTCAGAAAGATAAAGATCAGAAGCTGCTGAGTGAGCTCGGCCCTGCTTATGAAGTAGGTGGTGCTACTGTTTATGGTGGTGGACCGGCACTGCCTTTGCTACCTCTGCCTACACCCAGTCAATTGGATATGGCCCTAGCCGCCCTCTGCTTGCTCCGTTAAGAGGGCGGACAGCACATTCTCAGTTTGGTTAGGTTCAGGGAGGCCAGCAGTGACTCTTTGCAGTTGATGAGGATTGAATGGATAAAAACCTGTAAGAAGTTTATAAGAGAAGCTCTCTTTTCCTCCTATGGTTGGTCTACGATCAGGGAGTGCTTTCAGATTCAACGATTAGCTAGCGCTAAGACGTCCTCTCTTCCTTCCTTTAGACTGGATATAAAGGAAGATTGGTTTCCGCTGCTCTCTTTTTACTGTTAGTGGGATAAGTCCTCTAAGCTTCAAGGTCATCTTGATATAGTTCCAACTGGCCTATTCTTTGACTCTCCTATAGTGTATAGTATGTTCTTTCCATCTTCCTCATCTATAGCTTTATAACAAGCTAGGAGAGATTAGAACCAATTAGATCTAGCAATCTCTTTAGAATCTCATTATAAGATCTACCATTGAGTGAGGCATCCTTTCTTCTAATGCTTCCGATTGTTTATTCATGAAAGTCTCTATCTAATCTTCTATTAGTTCTAACAGGACGCTTATGTAATGGGAATATAGTTATATCTTTTCATACTAGTTGTTAGTCTTCCCCTAGGTATCAGACGCTCTTCTTTTGTCTTCTCGTCTTCTCTATAGGGATAGAGCAAGCTCGAATGCCTTATAACTCCTTCTATCTTGCACTCTAAAGCTGAGGTAGCTAGAAGCTTTGAATGGCTCCTGCCTAGCTTCCTTCCTGTGATTAGAGTCTTCTGTTTGCAGTTCTGAATCTTGCAATGAGTGGCTTCTCCCTTCTCTAAGAAGCCATAGGACTGTGCTATGAGGGAGGCACCCTTTCTTCTAATGCTTCCGATTGGTAATTCCTTACTCTATCTCTTCTAGTATCGGTTTAAGGCCGTATTTCACTCAATAATAGTTCCTGCCTCTCTTCCTTCCTCAAGTTTTGTTTTCATTCCTTCCTTTCAATGGTTCCTCCTTGCCTCTAGTACTGTAATATGAGGGATAGCTCTAAGAGGAGTCTAAGTCCTATTACATCTATAAGATAGATAGAGAGGTAAAGTCCTGACTCTATTCCTTCCTACGGTCAGTAATAAAACCTTGTTCTCGTTAGTTCATCTTTGATATGTCCTTGAGTCCTATGAGGCAAAAGAGTTAGAAGTCTTAGACTCCAAGAGCTGCAATGCATATCTAGTATAATAGGTTTCCGCTTCTGCTTATCCGCAGTTTTATCCGCTCTTTCCTTCGTATCTGACTAGCGAGGCTGTTCCTAGTAGCTAGGCTTCGATTGTTATTGTTGATATCAAATGAAGACAATGTTGCTGCAGACATGATATTTTCTTCTCTTGCATGATATTTTCTTCTACCTTCTCTGTTTGTATGGCTCAATATTGAATCTATAAGGCATTATAACGAGCTATCTCTTTCTTGGCTTTAGGATGTTTAAGAATTCCTTCATTCCTTGAGTAAGTGCCTCTTTGAAGCAAGGAAAAGGGATGGAATCAAGGAGAAGATAGATGTCTTTCCTTACAGTAGGATGTAGTTTCTCTTTTGATAGCTATCCGTAGTTTGTTCCTGTAGCTAAGCGAACGGGGCTATTTTTGGCCCCTAGGAAGTATATAATGAATCTTTCTCCTGCTTGTAGTATGTAGCTTGACTTCTTTAACTAACAGGTCGTTGAGTAAGGCCAGTGAAAGCCATCTGCTATGGGAATAAAAACCTGTAATAAGTTTAGATAAGAAGCTCTCTTTTCCTCCTATGGAGCTAATCTCTTCTTTTTGCAGGACTTCTTCTCTGATTCCTCACCCTAGGAGAGATCAACAGCTCCAACTGATTCTCCTATGCATTGCTGCTTATGCTCTTTCCGCTGTTAGTTCTTGACAGAGGGCTCAAGATAGATAAGCAAGGCTCGAGAGACCTCTTTTCCCTTGCTAGTCTTCGATTGAGGGGTGATCCCTAAAGGAAGATACCTCGACTTTCCCGAGGTTAATCTAGTCCCATGGCTGTACTAGTAGTTATCCTTTTGCCTTTGAGCTCTACTCTATCCCTTCCTTCTATCTCCTATCTATCCTATCAGAGCAGCGGACTCTTTAGTGTCCTAATAATTTATGTCGCATAATAGGACGCTCTTCTTTCTGTCCTTGACTTGCTTAGGTGACTTTGCTTCCCCCCTCCTAGTAGCTAGATGGGGATCTATCCTAGTAGCTAGCTTGACTGTAGGGATAGATCAAGCTGGAATGCCTTATAACTCCTTCTATCTATAGAATTTGATTGCGCTAATGAGTGAGAAGGCTTAGCCTCCTTCTTTTAACCTTCTATTGGTGGCTCAAGAGCAGCTACCTATTCTCCTCTATATGGTTATCTGCTTTTCGGTCTTAGTTCTGGATTTCCGGGCTATCCTCTATAGGACTAGCAATCTCCTTCCTAAAGGTTATATCAAGCTAGGATGAATTAGAATCCCTTATATCTAGCCATCTCTTTCCAGTAGTATGTAGCTTGACTTCCTTTACTTGCCTGCTAGCTCTCTAAGGTTTCTTTCTTTCTCTTGTGCCTATATATTATGAAAAGTAGGGACCTCTCAAGATAAGTAGTCGCGGGTTTAATTATCCACAACTAATTGTTTCCCATAATGGGATAATAGGTTGGTAGTGGTCGGTCCTAAAGGCAAGAGTAGTTTCCTCCTCTGTGCCCTACTAATACTAATTGCGTAAGAGAGTAAGTTAGTCGGGCTTTCTCTTCCCTGACTAGGACTAGGTTGCTCCTCGCCCTCAGTGAGGGGATTGGTCTCCTTCCCTAACTCTTAGTTCTCTAAGTTCTTCCAAGGCTTCCTAAAGTAGAGTGAAGCGAGGTGACTCAACCTATCGGTTGAGGGACGAGCATAACGTCTAATAGTTTCCTTGAGTTTCTTTCTTGAAGGTAATAAAAGATAAGGACAGATTAGCACTAATTATATGGTAGCTTTCTTCCTCCTGTATGTTTATAACAAGCTAGAATGAATAAGAACGCCTTAGCTCTTCCGGTAGTCTTACTGTAAGGTTATAATGGATTAGAACAGGTAAGAATAGAGTAGATGGTAGCTCTTGTTCCCTAGTATCTAGTTGGGAGTTCCTCTCCTAGTTGTTTTGGGATGTTATAGTTTAGGAAGCTATGGAAGCCAACCCCCTAGGCAGGATAAGAGAGAAAGCCTTACCTTTATGACTCACCTTTAACTTCCTTCCTGTATCTATTCTAGTTTAATAAGGAAGAGTTTGATTCAGGTAGCTAGATGTAGCCCACTGCCCTTCCTTCCCTCACTTTCAGTTCTCTAGGGGTAGTGAAGCGAGTCCCTCTAGCCAGGAGGGACTCGCGTAACGGCTTCTTTCTTTCCTTTAGTTTTTCTTTTGAAGGTAAGAACAACGGAAACTTAACAGCAAAGCATAGTAAGATAGGTTTAGTTGGGGTATAAAAGATAGAGGCTAAGACTGCTAACTCTTTATCCTCATTGGACTCAAGGACTTCGCAAAAGAGGACCCTCATAGCTTATCCGAGAGACATGGTTCGTAAAGTTGCATCCCATTTCTTTCTTGGTTGGACCAACCCAACCGGCGATTTCCGACAAGTCTTTCTTCATTTTTAGAGCAAGAAGCGGAACTACAGGGATGAAATGAAAAGTGTTTCTTACGATTACGCCCAACAGCCCACTTGAGCAATTTGCCATTCTCCCATTGATTCCTATGAATATAGGAAACTTGTATTTCTCATTCACAAATCCATCTCTGTCTATGCTGCTCACTCTCAGTTTGGTCCTACTTCTGGTTCATTTTGTTACTAAAAACGGAGGGGGAAACTCAGTACCAAATGCTTGGCAATCCTTGGTAGAGCTTATTTATGATTTCGTGCCGAACCCGGTAAATGAACAAATAGGTGGTCTTTCCGGAAATGTTAAACAAAAGTTTTCCCCTCGCATCTCGGTCACTTTTACTTTTTCGTTATTTCGTAATCCCCAGGGTATGATACCTTATAGCTTCACAGTTACAAGTCATTTTCTCATTACTTTGGGTCTCTCATTTCCGATTTTTATTGGCATTACTATAGTGGGATTTCAAAGAAATGGGCTTCATTTTTTAAGCTTCTCATTACCCGCAGGAGTCCCACTGCCGTTAGCACCTTTTTTAGTACTCCTTGAGCTAATCCCTCATTGTTTTCGCGCATTAAGCTCAGGAATACGTTTATTTGCTAATATGATGGCCGGTCATAGTTCAGTAAAGATTTTAAGTGGGTCCGCTTGGACTATGCTATGTATGAATGATCTTTTTTTTTTCATAGGAGATCCTGGTCCTTTATTTATAGTTCTTGCATTAACCGGTCCGGAATTAGGTGTAGCTATATCACAAGCTCATGTTTCTACGATCTCAATCTGTATTTACTTGAATGATGCTACAAATCTCCATCAAAGTGGTTATTTATTTATAATTGAACAAAAGCGAGGAGCGAAACCGAGTTTACGAGGTGTAGCCGAGTTTACGAGGTGAAGGAGCGAGAACTTCCCCCCGGATCGAAAAAAAAAGATTCCGAGCACGTCTGGTCAAAGTCTATCTTGTCTTTACCACGAGTCATTTTCCTTGGCTAACAAACATTGTAGTTTTGCCCATATCCGCGGGTTCTTCAATTGCGTTTCTCCCTCATAGAGGAAAGAAGTAAGGTGGTATACTATATTTATCCGCTTATTTGAACTCCTTCTAATTACCTATGCATTCTGTTATCATTTCAAGTGGGACGATCCATTAATCCGGAAGAAACTAACTGTTTCCATTTTTCTTTTTAGGGCAGTAGCTCTGCCTTGGAGCGGATGAAGCCTTCCTTCTTTCTTTCTTCTCGGTTCGCTTTGGCTCCTGATCTTGAGCTCGCTGTTCTTGGCCTCAGGCTTGGCTTCTTCTTGGAGTCCTTGCCTTTTCGAGACTTTAGGCCCTTGCCCTTGGCCCGGGCTCAACTCCCCCTGGCTAAGTACTTTCAATCTAGCAGGCTAGCTGCCTGTGCCGCCCCTAAGTCTTTGAAATTTTGGCGCAGGTTGGAGCCCCTTCATGAAATCGAAGAGCCGGTCCTCTTCCGTCATATCAAAAATGTCCAGGGATAACTACGAAAGATGGCCTTCAAATACTCGCGTATGGGGCCTGTTTGCTTCAGGCTCATCAACATGGCGGACCACAACCGGGCAGGAACCCTAAATTCTGCCTGAAACTCGTCCCCAAAATTGATCTAATTGCACTTCACGCTCCGCGTTCTTTACGTCTTTTGATCCGCCACCAGAACTTGGCTGAACCATCAAGAGACATGGCAGCCGTATTCACCGACGCCTCCTCGGACTCCGACAAGCCGCTCCATATCCCAAAAGTTGTTCTCTAACGCCTGAGCATCCCGGGTGCCAACGAATGCCTTTGGTTTCGCTTGATTCGAACATCTCCGTCGAGCCACTGCTTACGGCCTTCTGTAGTATGGTGACCTCGTCCGTCAGGCCACCCATTTTGGCTCGAAACACTTCCACGACCCCCTTTGGCCTTCTATCATGGTCCGCCTGACCAGCCTATCTTTATCCAGAGAAGCAACCCGCTCGCTCGAAATCTGTCCCTTCAGTTGTGTAACAAGGCGATCCAGACGATCACGAGTCCGCTCCCGTCGAGCCTCTTCGACGGCACTAGCCTACGGGTTCTTCCCACTAGCCATGGCTTGGCCTAACCTTTGGCTCTGATACCACTTGTCACGGCGCTAAGTCCTTCAAGCCCACAAACCGCGGCACCCTGCTAACGGTCCGCTGTAGCGGAGTCAGCCTCTAACTTAGATGGCTTCAACCTGTGGCCCTGGCTAGCCTCTCGAAACCAACACAGGTGCACCAACGAGAAGCCTAAGCACAAGCACACACAAGAATACCAAGCCTTTGTTTGAAAGAATGCGCTTAGACCAATAAAAAAGATTGAAGCAGAGAATGCAAGTTACAAGGCTACAGACTCAGAGCACTCTAAAAGCTAAAAAGTATGCACAAGCTTCCCGGATGGTTGACACCTGAGGAAGTCGCCTACTCCCTTTTTTTAGACCCCCAATGTTTATTTTAAGTCCCCCTATAACGAGTGGAGCCTTCGGAGCTTGCCAGACACATAGAGTCAAGCTACTACGGAACGTGTCAGTCAAATTAAGTCCACGGAACTTGACTTCACAGCGAGAACTCGTCTCGTAAAGTCAATGCCAAATTCTAATCAAAATAAGGAATTCGCTCGACTCCAATCAGGCAGAGGGGAACGAGAGAAGGGTATTGCCATCCCCTACCAACAATATAGATATGTCCGAGATAACAAGGCGGGATTGAACTCGTACGGCGCCCTCCCTTTTCCATATTGAATTTTCGTCTCATGTAGTCATAGCTACCACGAAGAAAGCCCTGGTGCCTTCGCTATGCTATAGTGAACAACTTCGCGTAGCTTCGGGCGAAGACTTCACGTTAGAGAGGTCCATAAGGCGATCAGTTAGGTATTCCGGTTGTCCTGCAGCATGGAGAAGAGTTTTCTTACCCTCTTTCTTCGTGACTGCGCCTTATATGATTGCCATTCTCACTCCTGCTATACTAATATATTCTAAGTGGCGTTCGACGTATCTCTCTATTCCCCATGATGGCTTTCTTATCCTGCCCGGTCAGACTGCTTCTTCAACCTCTCCACTATTCGATTCGGGCGGGCGCCTCCAGGCCGGAACCTCATCGTGAGTTGGCAATAATTCCAAGCAAGAAGAATCGTATCTACAGTGCCTATCTGTATTTCCATCTAAGGTATAATTCTTTCGTTGCCCACCTTCCCTCGCGCCACGAGAGATCAACAACCAATAGTGTAGTGCGATCTGCATACCGAGCGTATTTCCGAGTTCCTCATCATTCGACCTCCTCATCCAATTCGTCTTTCTTTGCTGAGATCGGACCTTCCTCGTGGAACTCGGTAAAGGTTTAACGAGCCTGACAAAAAAAAGAATTTGAGAATGAGCAAAAAGACTTCTCATTAGGGTGGATCCCTAATATAAATTACAACAACCTTCTTAATATAGGGGGGTCATATGACACACAGCCACATAGTCGAGAATAAAATTAAGACTATACTATAATACACAGCTATAGACAATTATATCTCTAACAGAGCCTTGTTGAGCTCTCTTCATTCTTACCCTTTACTAAAAAGCGGTGCGGTAAAGGCAGGCGGCCCCTCTAGACTAATTCGCAGTGCAGTTTTGGTTCGTTATCTATCTCACGCCTCAGCCAGTATGTTCTTCAGCCAGCATTTTGATCATGCCTAAGCCCTTCAGTTAAGTTTTAAGCCAGCCCGTCCATAGGAGTAGATGCTCGCCTTTGGCCCGATTCCATCCTCTTTCCCTCATTCGAGATAGACCGCTGGAGTCCGGGCCTCCCTTCCTTATTGATTTGCCTACCCACCCGTCATTACAACCCAACTACCACACTTGCTGCAGTCGGATATTTGGAGTTTCCGCTGATCCGCCTATGCCATCTACTACTACTATCCATAAGGGATCGACTCTCAGGGGGAGGAATGACCACTCGACTAGAAAGAGAGGGGTTCTTTCTCTCCCTCATTAGAATGAAATATATCTATCTAGAGGCGTATACCCCAACTATGAGAGTTCCTCTTGCCTCTCATTCGATCAAAACATATTTATCCCTATGGAGAGAGATCCCTGGCTAGATGGGGGTTCCCCCATGTCCCGGCAGGAGGGCTATGAGTAGATCATCGGCGTATCGAGTATACCGGAGATGAGGAGCACTCATAAAATAAAATGGAAGCCCATCATCTTTTGATCAAAGTTGTGCAAATAGATATTCATGAGTACGGGTGATAAGGAAGTGCAACTTCGCCCGTACTCATGAACGTATTTTTACACCAACTTGATTGCAAAAGAAAAGAAAGATAATGGATTCCTTAACTCATATAAGATATGCACGAGACGCAGATGACTGACTCTTGGCTATCCAGCCCAAGTGTCCTTGATATATATAGTGATATCAAAAATATGGGAATTCATGGTTCAACTCCAGCTTGAAATCACAATGACGAGAATGAGCCTGTTCCTTCCCTATAACTCACTCCTACTTGGAAAGGGATTCAATCCAGCCGCAGGTGCCCCCCCTACGGCTACCTTCTTTTGCCACCCAGACCTACTCACCGCCCTTTTTATGGCCAACCCTAACCTAAAAAAAAGAGAAGGTAAGCCTGCCGCCCATATCAGCCACCTCATACTACAGGTCGTAGTTTCTTAATTTAATAAACTTACTAAGCTCTTCGAAGATCCAACTAGTGGATCCCCGAAAAATTATATCATAATAGGTATCTTGGAGATACCTGGGGATTTGACGAGCTTCATCCCCCATTAATTCTTTAATAAGATCCGGAATGGTCCAGTCTGGTGGTACGTCGGTATTTGACAGTCGAACCAACTCTTCGGATTTATCGCAGATGGAATTAAAGAGGAGATCTAATTGCGGTGGAGCGCTTTCCGCATCCGAAAGAGTGGAAGAAAGAGTCGAAGAGCTGGATGAAGGGAGAGCACTACTCTCCATAAATCGTAAATCACTAGGAGTCGGATTCCCCAAAAGTACTTGATTTTCCATTCTCGGAGTTTTTATTGAGTTCCGCTTTTTGCTTCTAAATGAAGAAAGACTTGTCGGAAATCGCCGGTTGGGTTGTCCAACCAGGAAAAGAAAGGCATTTTTTATCATTCAGCACGGTGCAGCCTAAACTTTGATGAGCACAGCGCAGTTCACGTTACAGCTACTTTGTTGTCTTCAACTAGAGTACGAGATTAAAATTTAGCTTTTGAACCCATTTCTGCCCGGGGAATAACAACGAAAAAATTCCCTCCAGACAGAAAGAGAGTCCTTCCTGTACGAGTAGTGAAGAACTATAGAGAGCTGTGGTTGGTTGTTGACCAACGAAAAGCATGGTATAAGGGATAAGATTCAGGAGAACCCCAAAGAGACTCGAGAACTTATAATCCTGTCCTCATCACCCTCAACGCCTATAACAACGACTTTTCCGGCAGCACATCGAAAGAGTTCTCACCCTCGGGCCTAGGCAAAGAACTTGAAGCTAAGTTAGCCTGTTACCATAGAAAGAATTAAGAAGTACCGCCAGATCGAGACTCCGTGTTTGGCCCCCCCCAAGCGTAGGAACAAGGTCCCATACTGGGGCGAAGGAATAAATGGTAGCGCGTGGAACCGATCGCAAACGGCCACGAAGAGACTAACCGAGAAAGAAGTCGGACTTCACACGTACCGAATCTTATGTTTTGGGTGAAACATGATGGAGTGAACCCCCAAGAGCTGGTAGCCAACCAGAGGGGTTCGCGGCTAAGAATGAAAGTCCAAGTGCGGGTCGAAAGCTGCCCTAGGTGGAAAGAATATATAGATAGAAAGAGTAATAACCTAGCATCCCGAAAACTCACATTCTTACATACAACATTTCAAGATCACCAAAAGCGCACATAAATCAGAGCTCCCTCCCATCCCAAAAGTCTAGTTGTCCACCTAAGAATCTTTCTTTGTTTTCATTTTCTCTTTTTCCACAAAGGTCAGTCCTTTGATTTTCATAATTATTCCCCTTCTTGTCTAGGATTGGCGTTTGAAGGAAATATAATATCACAAAAAAAGTAGATTTTCCTAAATGGGATTGAAGAACTGAGATTAGGAGCCCGTGATCTATGTTGTCGAAACACCCTACAATATCAGACTTAATCACTCTATCAACCGGGCCCCTACTATGAATCTGAAGAAAGAAGGTAATCGCTCCTCGACCTTTTCTGAATCCATGTGAGCAAGCTAGGAAGATGTCTTCAAAAACAAGATTCAATAAATGGGAAAGAGAGTCCATCACGATGATATCCACTTTCTTTGGTTGAGTAATGGGCCGGAACTGACCCGGCTTATTTGGTTTGGGAAGAAATTATCTGTACATGGCGGAGAACCTTAAAGTTTAGTTTTTTAATGCTTCCTTCATTTCTTCCAATTGACTCTTGGACACCACTTCCTTATACTCGTTCTCTGTTTCCCAAAGATAATCGACTATTTTAACTAACTTTTCTATAAAATCCCTCTTTTTTATGCAAATCTCTTCTTCTCTTAGAAGAGTTAACAGATCTTTCTTTTCCATTACACACACCTTCTTCGATACCTCTCGTTATTCCCGTTTCCCAAAAAGAGGGAAATCCACAAAGGGGCTATGGGAATCGAACCCAATTCTTTCCGGCATTGAACCCCCATGAATCTCATTATTCTCAAGAGAAGGAGTTCCGGGGGGGGGGCGCTCCTGGGCCTCAGTACACTGAAGACCAACTCAATCTCGATTCTCTGAAGCAGCAAACTCTAAAAAAAAATGAATTGACCAATTGACGACGCTCCTCATTCATTATAACGATATTTGAGAAATTCTATTGTTTAACCACGAAAAGTGTATCTGACGGAGACACTCGCTAGATCTAGTTAGAGTTCCTCGGCGAATCTTCTCTTTCTTACATCTCCAATGGTACTTGAAATTTCCTTGACTAACTATAAGATTTAGAAAACCAGAGAAAGAAAGCCCCCATAGTAAGAACAAAGAGGTAGGGTAAGGTCCGAGAGGGTCCTCTTGCCTTAATCCCCTTCCTCCAGAAAAGTAGCCATTGAGTTCCCCTTCAGAGAGATGGATAACTTCGGAGTTCTAATACATTCCTAAATACAACGAACGAGAGTTTATGGGAAGCCTACAATCCGTGGAACAGTAAAAAGAAAGTCCCATCGCACTGTGTCAAAAGCTTTCTGAAGGTCTACTTTATATGCACAACGAGGCATACCTTTAGGGATGTGTGATAATTTCTCATCAGCTCCTCAGCAAGTCAAATATTATCCAAAAATTCTACGCCCCTCAGGCGGTTTGCTGTCTTCCAACAAGCAGGGGTAGAGAGGCGATTGGCAAGATAGATGTCAATGTCCTTTACGAGAGTCTTAGAACAAGAGATAGGTCTATAGTCCCTTAACGAGGTAGGATTGGGAACCTTAAGAGCAATGGCAGTAGCATTAATCTCCTTGAGCAAGCACCCCGAGGAGAAGAAAGATTGGATTGCATTGACTACATCCCTACCAACTATACTCCAGGCTCGTTTAAAGAAAGTAGCATTCTATCCGTCCGGTCCAGGAGCCTTGTAGTCCTTCAAGGAGAAGAGCACCGTTTTAATCTCTAATTCAGTTACTTCACGACGTAGAGCCTCACCCTGAGCTTGGGGGATAGGCTTGGGCAGCGCTTTTCTGAGCATATCACGGTGGATTCGGGATCTATCTTGGGGCTCACTGAGAAGGTTCTGAAAGTCATTCACAATAACCTCTTTGACCTCCTTAGGATTTTCTACCTTAGTCCCATCATGCACACCGAGAAAATCTTACTTCGGTTTCGGTTATGGTGGTGCTTCACGACTTTGAAGAAAAACTTGGAGTTTTGATTGAAGATGTTAAGCCATTGAACTAGGGATTTTTGCTTGAGAAAACTTTATTCCGCCCTACAAAAATCTCCGTACTCCTTAACCGCAACCGATTCCTCATGGTGCAAATTTACATTCAAAGGAGAAAGCTGAATAAGCCTCTGAACATTTTCCATCTTCTCTTTAGCTTGGACCACACGGCTTGGAAGGTTAGAGAAGAATTCCTTGTTAAATTTCTTCAACTCAGCCTTAAATTTCCTTAGTTTCATGCAAAGTTGGTACATCGGAGTCCCCACAACAGCTTCCTCCCACACTGAAGCTACTAAATGAAAGAAATCCGGATGAGGAGCCCAGAAATAGAAGAACTTAAATGGAATCTTCGCTCTCGGTAGATCAGCAAGTTTAACCACTAGGGGAGGGTGGTCCGAAACCCCCGGATAGAGGAATTGAACATCTAACCCTTCCAAGGAAGATTCCCACTCCTAAAGCACGGTCCAGCTTTCTAAGGATAGGGTCTTCATCTCTTCTGTTCGACCATGTGAAGTAGAACCCTCCATATCTTAAGTCTTCAAGCCCTGCCCGAGAAATGCATTCCTCGAGGTCATTCTTCCAAGTGGACCAATCCAAAGAACCACCCATGGCTTCATTCCGCTTTATAATTGCATTGAAGTCACCCAATAACAGCCATAGAGTACCCTCGAAGCCGACCAAGCTAGCTTCAATATCTGCCTAAAGCTCAGTTCTTCTAACTCGACAATTATCCCCATAAACTACGGATACCACACAGCTCCATCTTTTAGAGCTAGAGCAAACTCTACAGTGTATAACTTGATCGGAATGGCTGATAAAGAGAACATCAACGTCCCGCGGATTCCAACATAGCCAAATCCTACCATTCGGAGACGAACCAGAATTGCAAAGTACATTCCATGATCTTCCTATAGCATTCAAGACCCCTTCTTTCTTACAATTACATTCCTTTACTTTGCTTTCGATTAACCCACAAAAAGAGAACCGTAGCTCTTGGATGAATTTCTTAACTTCCCTCTTTTTCATCCTTTGACAACCCCTCACATGGAAGCAACCAAAAATAATAATGAAAACAAAAGAGACTCTTGCTTAAACTTAAACAAGGGAATAGCATGGATCTGCTCCTCTTGACTACAAAGCAGCTGTCGCTCTTGCATGGGCGGATAGCGTTGGGAAGGAAGAAACCGTAATCCGCACCTTGAACAAAAGGGGAACGATGAAGTTAGCCTAGCTTCGGTCTCTCTTCCCTTTCGTCTGCTATTCCTACGCCTTCCTGCCTGTACTTTTATGCTTGCCTGGAAGGAATGGGCAGACAGCAAGAAAGAAGGATTGATAATCAAAGAATAGAAGAAAGGCGCATCTCTAGCCAAAGACCGGCATTCCAGCTCTTCCCTGCTCACTCTTATCGGTGCTTCCTTCTGATATAGATATTTCTATATATTATAGGATGAATTTCATTACGCTTTCACCCTCCGCCCTTAACGGGGAACTTCATCAGTTGCCTTGAAGCAGCGTCAAAGTTAAGTGGTAAGAATCTTTCTTTCCTATCTGTTAGCAGTTTAGGACGAAAATACCGATCAAACTCGAAAATGCACAATTTCCATGTCCGTTTCCGAGTGAAAGATGACTTTAGACGAAAAAGACGGGAAAATAAAAAAAATGACCGGGGAGCGAAGGAAAGAAGAGAAGTAAGGAAAGCATTAAGTAAGTAGAGCGTGAAGGTAGGGCATGAAGGAAGCATGAAGCTTGCGGATCGAACTCTCACTCGAGAAGGGGAGTTCAGTTAGCCCTTTTCCTTGGGAATGAACTGGATTTAGTTGCTTGTACTGGGGATTGGCTTAGCAGGAAGATTGGATATGATTCTACTCGAGGAAATCAGTTCTTACTTTAGAGTGAATAGTGAAGATGGACTGACTCAGCGCCTAAGCGCAATGAAAAGACTGGGATTGACGGATTTGGTATGCCTAGCTTTATGGTAAATCAAATAGATAGAGTAGATACCGAATCTCATTCCTTATGAATTGGATGGTTCATTCCAGTCTTTAGTAAGTCAAGGCATTCGGGAAGCAGGAGATCGATCTCAAAACACTGACCTTTTTTAGGGGACAGGTAGATCTGTACCACTTTACGGTGCAAACCCCCTTCTTGGTGACGGAGATAGGCAACTAGGATAGACAGGACAAGCGCAAATCTCTCGTAAAATGATGATAGGATACGGCCAGCACACCTCGTGGCGTCCAATAGGCCCATCTTCCGGTGTGGTGACATGACATAGCTTAGCCTTAGAGAACTTTTGATCTTAGCACTCTCGTGAATATAGTACAAGTGCTACCCTTCTTATTGGCGCATCGGATAAGAACAAGAGTAAAAAGGGATTTCGTGGCATCATCGATCGGAACTGGCTTTTCAACTTCTTTGATTGTTGTTGAATTTGATTCAAATTCTAGCTATATGAGACTGACGTTATTTAGGACAGGAAGAGCAGAACACCTCAAACACTGATTTGATAGCTAGACGGGAAGCCTAAGCAAACACAGGAAGTAAAAGCGTGACAGGCACCGTTAGGGCAAGTGAAACGAGACTCTTCGCTACTATTGCATAGGAATTCTTAGGTACAGCATTGATGAAAGCTAACAGGAAGAAGGGGGCTTTCACCCGGAGCAAACCGTACCTCGATACCTCTTCCTTGTGCCTGCCCTTTGCTGCTTACTACGATGACTCCCTATTAATGAAACGGAATGAGTTCTACCTCTACCTTGACTTAAAGAGAGAGAACGGGAACAGACCTTGCCTACCCTAAAACGGAGCTACCACTGCCTCTTGCTTGACTTACCTCAGCAAAGAAAACGGGAATGAGCTGCCTCTTGCTTGACGTAAGCACACAGACAAGTCGCTAGTCTTTTATATTATATAAAGTCAGGCTTGAAATGACTGACTTTGGGAGAAGTACAACTAGAGACTAAGACTCCGGAGGCGAGAGAGGGATCCCCTAGTCGGGGAGCCCGAGCGATCAGTCATCATGTGTATTGTATATAACGCCAACCTTACATACGCTAAGAGTACAGTACGCGTATATAGCATAGCTACGCTAACTAATATATAAAGCAGGGAAGCATAGCTTACAAGCCATACCCCGGAGAGGGCATACTCTGTCAGGACTGGAGAGAGAAGCCGTGGAGCCAAAGATGCACCCAATCATAGGCACCTAGAACGGGCCTTGGGAGCCGGTAATCTGTTCGGCGTAAATCCTTTCTGGAACTTGTTGGTATTGTCTTTCGAGCGAGGTGGGCGTGGGCGAATATGCTTAACACATGCAAGTCATTAGGCATGCTTGAATGAGTGACTAGACGGGCAGGGACCCTCTTCCTTCGCTCGATCAAGACCGGGCTCCGACCAGCGATCGTCGTTATCGCTAAACTCACTTACTTTAAGCTACCAGCTACAGGCTACAAGTCAAGACTGCTTCTATGCCTACTGCTGCTCTGGCGAGTGCTTCACTTGCTTGTAAGGTTATATACTAACCTTCTAGCAAGACTAGCGTAAGCACTATAAGCAAAAGTCATATCATATAGGACTACAATATGTCAGGTTTGTGTTCAATAAACAGGGCCTAGCACTCTGTTGTTAGCTCCTAGCAATATTAGCGAAAGCACTTATAGGAGACAAGACATATATATTCAAAACAGTAAGGGAAGGGGGGAGCTCTCAGAAGAAGTGTATATGACAGCGCCTTCCGGTTTTGTAGCTTAGGGGGAGTGGGAAGTGGGCCCCTTCACTTTAGGCTTTTCGACCCGTTTCCAGCGTCCTTTGCAGATAGATAAACTTCTGGTGTTGCCTAGGTTTATGGAAGGAAGGTTCATTCTTTGAATCCGATGGTTACTTTTGTTCCACTGCTATCGTCAAGCTTGGACATGGTGCAACAAGAAGAGAATTCGCAGAATAGTAGAAAGAATTTCTTATTCTCATCTACCTCTACTTCACTCGAATCCCTAAGAGTGATGTGGAGAGATGAAAGTGTGGGTGCCCCCAGAAGCTATAAGGGCGACTCCACTGGGGATAGAAAAGGTAGACTCCAATGTGTACATGGCTATTTCCAAACAAAGACCCAATTCAATGAGCTTGACCTGCACACACTTGCACTTTTTATCCCTATAACCCGGCGGATTCGAGTTTCGGGCGCCTGGCCAACTCGGCCTGTGCTGTGACCGCGACCAGTTTCCTCCACCCCACGGACCAGTACCCATGGCCCACTCCAGACCATGAGATACGTCAAGGGGAGCAACCGCGCTGATGACCAAGGTAGGCCACCTTAAATAGCCCATCTTGAGAGGCACAATGGAATGGGAGCTTCCTGCCCCAAGCCTTACCTGAGTTATAAGGAGACACTTAGCCACACTAGAGAGCTTAGAAATATCCCATAGGTCCACCCTGTCTTGTGTGACTGCGTGTGCTTGTTAGATTGCTTGGGGTTCTATGTTGGGCCCACTCTTTTTCACCTTAGGAAAATTTACTTATAGGCTGTGTTTCTGGGCCCTATGATGGACCTTTAGAAAAAAGAGGGAAGGGCTTTGAATTAAGCCCAATTGGTCGAGACCTTCGAATAGAGCCTAGTGTTGGTGTGTAAGTGCATGGTAAAGTTGTAGGCTCTTCCATTGGTTGTGGGCTTTGAATTAAGCCCGATGTGTGAGACTTAGGATCCAATACGACTTGAGCCCATAAGTATTCTGACTAGACCCAAGTTATAGCAATTGTGTGCAATTCTAAGCCATTCTGAGAGTCATTGGACCCCACGGAGCGGTTTATGGATTCAACCCATCTTTTCAGGGCCTTGAATGAAGCCCAATCTGTGGTTTTGTCATACAATAAGATCTCATTTGTTTGGACTCGTTAGGTTTGGCCCATTACCTTGAGTGAGGCCTAACGTGTACACCTCTTGTCATGAAGATGTGTGTGATCTTATCCACCGATGGGTCTTGTTCTAAGCCCAATCCTCTCGTCTTAGGGTAGGATATCCATAAACCTTAAATCACGGGAACTTCTCCTTTTTGGTTGACAACCTATGTTGGGCTGACTAAGCCCACTATCCTAATAGGGTCCCATCTTGTGTCGGGTTAAGGCTCCACCTCATGTTGGGTTAAGGGCTTAGTTTCACCCAATTTCTTCACTTGTAGTCTAGGGCTTTGCTTGGCATTGGGCTTCGATATCGCTTGCTTTCCTGGTCTTGGATGAAACCTCTGCTCTCCTAATTCAGTCTATAGGCTTTGGTTTAGGTTCAATCTTATAAGTTTAGCTTAGGTCCATCCAGAAATCTCTCATAAACCCCTAAGCTGAATCTATATGGGGCCTTGTGTTAGGCCTAGCTTGTGTAGGCTATCTTTCACCTATGGCCCATACTTTAAACTCTTGTCATTAGGCCCAAAATTCCTTGTAACGCTCTAAGAGGGTAGTGAGGCTTAGATTCCATAGAGTTCAACCTGCATTGGGCTTTAGTTAAGCCTACATCCATTTTCGAATAGGATCTTTTATGTAGCCCAACTCATAGAGAGTTCTGTCACTTGGTCTGAACCTATTTCTTCTATTCCTATGATTGTTCAGTGATGGGTTTTCTCCTTTTAGGATTAGGTTTCTATCCCATATCGTGTTGTGCTAAGCTCATTTCTCTTATTAGGTCTTACCTTTTGTACTCTGTGGACGTTCAGATTGCATACCATGCAAGTCATTCATTATCCACACATGTTGTCATACATCTTTCATATAGGATGATCTTAGAAAGCACCTAAGTGTTGGACATTTGCATGATACAGGTAAACTATAGCCTAGAAAGAAGCAGGCAAATCGCTCTAGGTTAAAATAGAACCTACCTCGGAAAACGACTTTAAAAACTATTACTGCAGATCGACATCGGGGGTGGCCCAAACCTAGGCTGTGACGCTTCCTGTTGAGTACACAATTAAGACTTTTAGTTCGTTTACACAGTACGAGAAAGACAATTATTAAGAATGGGACTAAGTCTTTAGCAACTTTTGTAGATTCTATTCTTTAATATAGCATCAACATGACAATAACATTACAAAGCGATATAGGCATTTACCCCATCCATCAACCGAGAAAGACACCTACGCTACACTAACAGGAGCGCGTTTCTTTATGAAAAAAAAAAAAAATACATTATTAAATGAACCCACATATAAAAGTGGGCTGGTCTGCTCATTCTTTGTGTTCGTACATTTATTCATTATTGCAATACAAATAACACCTCCACTATACTAGTGATGGAGGGGATTCGCGCCGGATGGAACAAGGCGTTTTGAACCATATACTGAAGGAATAGAATGCCCCCTCGGAACAGAATTATGCTGCTTGCTGGGCCCTGATGGTGGAACTGGCAGGGGGAAGAAAGCGGCCCCCTTTTGCGGCAGAGTGGGCAGCATCGCTTTCCCTCGTGTAGCTATGATGCCAGTCAGAAACAACACAAGAAAAAGCAGTATTTCGCGGATTCTTGCCATCACTGGAAAAAGAATTTAGCTGTAGGCATCAAGGTAAGGGACCGAGATTATATACTGCTGCAGAAGCGGAATCGAAGGGGTTGGTTGAAAGGTAAGGATAGCGTGATTGGCCGATTGGTTGGAAGGTAAGGATAGCATGATTGACTGGTTGCGGGTCCTTTGGATCATGGGCCACAGCTACTTGGGTAGAGACCGCTGAACATCATTTGGACAGGCCGAGGCTATATGGGCTTAGGCCTTTTGATGGCTGTAATTTTCTGGTTTAAAGGGTTAACTAATTATGTATATAAGCTAGAGAACTGATGGCACGATCAGAGCACAGATGATCGCATGGAACGGTTGCTTTGTTTGTAGAGAAAGACAGCTTTGATAGCAATACAGCCCCTCGATCGATTCCTCTAGCCCGGTTCTACTGTGTTGTCGTATCTGATTTGATTCCATGCGTTGTAGATAGGGGATCCTTGCCCGCTTCCTCTCTTGTATTGTGATCTAACTTCGCTAGCCTCACTCCCCTATTCATCAAGCCTCGATTGGATCACTCTCTTCTAGCCAGACATAGGATTCCGCGATCGATGATTGCATGCATGGCCAGTTGAAGAGAAGATAGCCGACCGCTTGTAAGGCTTGTAATGCCCTCCCCACTTAAGGAAAGGAAACTAGGGCTCGAAAGCATCGAGGGAGGGATGGAACAAGAAAACACAAGCGGATATAGCCAAAAGCAGTGGTCTTGACCCGAGCTAATGCTTTTAAGCACCAGAATAAAATAAATAAATAATTACAAATGCATCCGTGGACGATGTTGCTGAACCAAGGCCCTTGACGACCTGGAATATTTTTAAAAACGAAAACCTAGCTCGTGGCAAGAGAGCGGGGAAGAAGGAGGAGATGGCGCATGGATGGAAAGAAAGTTGCTAGCTATGGATCGGGATGGGGGATGCACGGTATCGAGGAAATCTTTCTAGTTTCTGTTGAATCAAATAGTGAAAGTCTGAATACGAAGTACGTTGAGTAAGAGACAATCGTTCTTTTGTAGCAGAGGGACTAGAATGATCAGGGGGCGAGGTGTGAACTACTGATCATAAACCAGATAATCGACCGGGGTTACCATGCTAGTAGCGCTTATCAAGTTGAGCGATAGGGTTGATTGATGTGAAAGAGAGGGGCGGCTCCCAGATCTGCCCCCCTAACAGATTGAGAACGGAAGCATTAATTTGTCATTCCTAAGGAAGAACCTGAAGTAGAGCCTGAAATCCTATCTTTAGACTAAATACTTATGTTTTTTGTTTTTTGGGGTCTTTTCCGCTTTTTCATGGTGGAATACAAACGGTATCAAGAGAGAGAGATGGATAGAGATCCAGATGGAAAGCCCAAATGTGGGCTGATCAGAAGGAAAAGACCTATTCTCCTTTCCCCCTTGTGGATCGTCTTGCGATCATATTGCCATGGTCTCCCAAGCTATATGATGCGAAATCCATGGGACAGGGAAAAGGGGCTGGCTAACACCTATCGATCAAGGGGCCAAAGAAGACGAATAAGTGAAAGAAAGAAATTACCTTAAGCGAAGTACCCGATTCTTTAAGTAGGAGCATGGATTTGCATCCCGAACTATGAAAGGGATGCTTCCGGTGGGTGGTTCGAGCTGAAGCTAAAGCAAGTGTCAATATCTTATATTCTTATATCACATTGTAGTCGCACGCTCGGTTCAATCACTCCTTTCCTTCCCGTGGAAGTCAGTCATTTCCTTCGCTTGTGTCATTATGTTGATTGCTTTATCAAACACTACTGGGAAGGACCTGCAAGCGCCCTTCTCTCGGAGGAAAGGGTAAGTAAATCATTGAGATTGAAGAACTTTCGCTGCCCGGGCCCCAGCTTGATAGAGTAACACCTCTCCGCCTCTAACTAAAGCCTGGAAAACTACTGCTTTTAAAGCCTTATCTAAGAAAAGGTGTACCCCCCTCCTCTTACAGTTTAAAAGCCTTACGCGGGAAAGTCCTGCCATCTATATTAAAGGGAGCACCCTTCTTTACAGTAACAGGAGCCATTGCTCGTTCCACTACTTGATCACACACTGGTTTCTCTACTGTTTGCTCGTGCGCTATTGTTAGCTAGCCGGTAAAGATATGGTTGAGTTGCGGCTAACGCCTTCTGCTCATTCCATTGTGTTTGATCGAACAAACACTACTATCACAGCACAGCGCCCCTTCACCCGATTTGTAGTAGTTTTAGTGTGCCCTAATGAATGGATTCAATCTAGTCACCTGGGCAACTCCTACTAGTTCGTTTAGTTTATTCTTTCTTGCTTGTACTGTTTGATACCCGGGGAAGTTTTATAAATCTTTTCATTTTTATATATATAACAACTCAAAGGAGCAAGAAAGAAATTTATCTACTTATCCGGTATTTTTCCCGTTTTCTCTCTCAAAAGACGGGGTTGGGAGAAAAAAAAGCACCATTTTTACCATAAAACAAGCTCATTTCTTGCCTTTTCTCTCTCAAAAGACGGGGTTGGGAGAAAAAAAACTAGAAAAAGGTATTCTATTCACCCTCAGAGAACTTAATTTAGGGAGAGAATTGGCTACTTTCTTCTCGTTCGATCCGTGTAGTCTAGGGCAGTAGATTCGGTATCTAAATGAATTCGCCACGCTTCCTTCATTGCTTTATTCATGTCTGGACTTCCCGAAAAAAGGAATTTCCCTACCGCTTAATAAAAGAAAGTTAGTCTTAACTAAGCATACTTTACTTTCGAATGATTGCTAAGCCTCTTTATTACTTACTACTAGTGGCATTTCTTTAAGAGCGCATTCCTCCTAACTCCCAACAACTTCTCAAGCAGCCGCATCTTATCTTTCTTCTTCCCTAAGCCTAATCCCTAATCAAGCAAAGCCGGACGCTGTCAGGAAAGTGTTCGGGGCGGATTCAATAGCTGCCTAAGAGCCTAGTTGTCCAATTCCTCCATCAAATCTTCCACCAGCAGTTGATTCAGGGCATGTCCCTGAGACTGAGATGAGTGCCTGACTTCCTTCCTTCAAGGAAAAGATGAAAGCAGCTAAAAAGCGTTCGAGTGGCCTAAGCTCCAATACAATACCACACAGGGTGTACTTGAGTTGTACTTTTTTATTTGTGCATTAGTCACGTCCAGTCGTATCGGCAAGGCTGGGGTACGCATGTTGTACATAACCGTAGCCATCTTCTATCAATATTGAAGTTGGGATTCATGAAAGGTATTCTCTGTATTCTCCCAATGATCTATTGGAAAAGATGGAGTCCTTTGGCAAGGTTGGGTATTAGGTATAGCCTATGAGGAGGTTTGCTTCCTACAAAAACCCACCGACGGTCAATTCAGATTGGTGTGTGATGATTGCCACAATATAATATGAAAGCAGCAACAATTATCATCTTCTGCTTTTCTCACTAAAATGTCTATGCGTAGCAAACGCAAGATATGACAAACAATCACCTTGATTTTATTTCCTTACACTGACGAATTACATTGGACTTTCCATTTTTTAATCTAGTCACCTTCTTGACAGGAAATTTAATCTTCATCAGTCCAGCAGCCTCCATGGATCCTTGCTTTCATTCGTCGCCTGATTCATCATCAATGAGCTTCCTCGCTATGACCACCTCCCGTAAGAGGCCTAGACTTTGTTACCCCGCAGCCAGGTTTGCCTTAAGATTCAAGACCAGTCAATTATTTAGAACTCTTTGAATCACTCCAATTGAGATTTTGAAATGGACAAGTTTGTCTTTATGTGCTTAACTCATTTTATCTACAAACTAGATCTTGCAGGTTTCAGGTTCCAAAACTAGAGATGTCGATACTGGAACAAGCTCCTCTGACATGACCTGTTCAATATATATCCCATTTTTGTAGATATTTTATTCACATATTTTTTTCTTTACAACCGTAAAAATAAAAAAGAAAAAAAACTGCAACACGCCCTCGGGGACAGATTGAGCTGCTTCGAGAGGCTCCACCTACAAAAACATATGATAACAGCCCTTTTTCCTCTGTTATTTTATATTCCTGCACTTTCAAACGAAACTTATGAAAACAAGGGAACTCATCAGACAAAAGACCTCTGTACCGAGCACAGTGTGTACCCCGGCTGCCCTTCTTGTTCTGGTTTTTGAGCTGTTTCCAAAAGATGCTCCATCTCTGCTTCTGGGGTCTGGATCTGAGGAAAGGGTCTGAGGAGTCATCCTATCTTTGTTCGGTCTCAATGTGCACCCCTACCCCAGGATCTGAGGTAAGATCTCGGAGTTCAAGGAATTGGAGTGAAAGAAGGTGACCTAAGAGTCCCTGCTCCCAGCCTTAGCTCCGGTCTGACTTATCCTCTTAAGCATCTCCAAGCTTCGGTCTCATCCTTCTCACCTTGGGCAGTGGATTCTCCAATGGGGATGAACCACCGTCCTCCCTCCTTCCTGCTGGTCTCCTGCTTTCAAGAACTGCAGCCATGAACCCGAGCCCTGAAATCTGCCTCCGCTGGGAGGGATGGATAATCGAATGGTAAATTGATTGAGTTGGCAGCTTCTCCGGTCGATGCCCAAGCTTAGGCTCCTAAAAGATTTGAGATGATGTGGCTTCCGCATCCCAACCTCCCGGGTCTCGTCAAGAGTTGGTGGTCCCAAGCTCAATTCAATGGTCAGGCTCTCCTCGTTTTGTTAAAAAAGCTTAAATTTTTTAAGTCCAAACTCGGAATCAGAATTGGAAATAGGTCTTTAGGCAGATAGAGAATATCCCACCTCACTCCTTGCTGGATTTGAAGCAATGGAGGTCCCTTGACCACTTCAATCACAACCTTCACGACGGAAACTTTGTTTGGCCTCCAATCGCTCCTATACCAGGAGGAAGTACTTTTGAAGCAGCGATCACGTATCACGCGGGGATCGTAACACCGCCTTCTTCCATCGTACTGCTTCCTGTCACAAATCCAGCAACAGGATCACAGAACAGGTTGATTCTAAGATGGGTGAGAAGCAGCAGTCAGTCGTTCTGCCGGTCAGGAGCAGTAAGCACTACTGTTTCAAAGCAAAGAAAGGAGGGCTAAAAAGCGTTGAGGACAAACGAAAAAGAAAAAGACTGTTTGGTTCAGGAGCAGGATGGGACTACCCGTCTTTTGGTTGGTCGGCGCTCGGCCAAGCAGGTTGTTCGAAGGATTCTTCTGAATCAATCTGAATGAGATTGCGGTAAAGAGCGAGAACTGGTGATGAAGAGCATAAATTCTCAACATTTTTGTTGTGTGTGTGTCCCAATTGTGGAATTCACGTATCTGGGGAGGGAAGGAAAAGACTTACTAGAAGCTGTGTCTGGGGCCGCACCAATACCTCTTTTCAAGCTTGTCCAGGAATTTTTTTTGTTCGGGCGGGCTAGACCAGAACGGGGGAGGAGCAAGCACCAACCGAGAAAGAAGGAGTTCTTTCAAGGAGCTCTTCTTCCCCGTGGTTGTCGTCCTTCACGAAAACATCTCGCAAGGGCGGGTCGCTTGAGTGTCAAAACCAAGCGGTGGTTGTTTTTCCTTGGCTTATCGAACCAGCGTATGCCCATTCCTCCTTTGATGACTCCCAGTAGAGAAAGCCTCAATTTGCCGATGTGGATTGAAAGGATGGACATAGATCCTTCCGCCTATCCGGAGTGTTGGAAATAAAGCAATGGTTTTTGTATTTCTCCCGATCACTGGAAGCAATTTTCACTGGCACAAGGATCTCCTCACAGCAACCTCCACTACAATAGAACCCGACAATGAGTTTAGGAAGGCTTCGAGTAGTGCGAGATAGGCGATTCACCTATTCCAGAGCAGTTTGGATCCACTCTGGAATAGGTGAATCGCCGGAGACAAGAACGAGTGAATCTAGTTTCGAGAGCATGCCTTACTCTAATAGGGGGCGTAGAGTTTCTAAGTGAAGGCAAGCGCAACTATCTATTTCAAATCCTCCCTGTCAGCAAGGCAGGTCCGCTATAAAGCCTACCGGCCAGAAAGTCCTCAAGAACGGGAAAGCCGACCAAAAGACTATTCCATAACCGACTCTTGTTGCCGAATCGAGGGGGCTTGGCTTCTTAGGCACATGAGGAACCGGCCTAACATCTTTTCAATCGAAATCCCAATCAAAGACAAGTTCTACCACTGAAAGAGAAGATTCACTTTCCGGAATTCCAAGTGACATGATTCCTTCGTTGAATGATTGAAGTCTCCTTCAGGTTCAGTCGAAGAGATCGAAGTGAAGTCATCAATTCAACCTCTCCCCTAAGACGGACCTCTTTTCGAGAGCTGCAGCAAGCTCTGACATAAATACACTCCCTCCTTCCCCTTTTGGTAAGTCGGTAAGTAGGTCATCATCCCTTTGGCTGGGCTTGGCCCACCTACTAGTAGTTGAGCTACATGGATGAAGTGGGACGTCCCTTAGAGGGAAAACCGATCCTCAACAAGCCCGGGAGATTATTCACACACCGTTGGGAAGAGAGACTTCTGGTGTAGAAGCAAAAAGCGATTTGTTACGCTGAAAGGGAGCCCCGAAGATAAAAACTGGCTTCATATTGGGGACACAGGAGGAAAGCAAATATCGCAAGAGGGGTTTGTTTTTTCCCATAAAGTAGAATTACAGCTACGATCAATAATAATATCGTAAGATAAGAAAGCTGTGCCACGAACAGCGCTTTGCCCTTTCTATATAAGCTGCACTACGCTGAATGAGAAAGATTTCCTGCTCCCATCTATTTTGGTGCAGCCCATTCCCATGTCTTTCTTGGTTGGAAAAAGCCAACCGGCAATGAAAATAAAATAAAGTCTCTCTTATTTTATTGGGGGGAGCGGAATATTTTTCTAAGGTACCGGCTATGAATAAAAATGCTATTTTGCTCTATGGGAATCCTACACCCAGTGATTTAGATTTTATGATCGAGGATAGTCTTTCTTTTTCGTCAAGTACCTCTTCTACTAGGTCGGACGCGCAAAGCGCTCCACAAGATCTGAGTCAGACGGTTTCTCGTTTATTTCGGGAGATGCTGGAGGAAATTGGCGCTGACTTGCCGTCGAACTGGTCTCCCGAAGAATGGACCCGGCTGGTGCTAGGAGAAGAGGAAATGCTAGACCCATCTTATCTATCGGATGTCTACTCTAACCTTTTAGAGTGTGGATTCCATAGTTGCTATTGGGAGCAGGCTTTCGATTATCTCACTTTACTCTACGGTTTTAGATAAAAATTACATCCCAAAATTTTGTGAGGCCGATGAATTTTCTTTTTCCTTTAATAGAGGGGGTTCCTCCCCAAGAATGAGAGGAGACAACCCATTTATGATTCCAGCCGAGAAGACTAGTAAAAGGAAGGATCCAGAATGTCATATATCTCAGGAGCTAGATCAGTTCCCGATGAACAAGTAAGAATTGCCTCAACTAAAATGGATGGAATTGGACCTAAAAAAGCCATTCAGGTTCGTTATCGATTAGGTATCAGTGGGAACATAAAGATAAAAGAGTTAACTAAGTATCAGATCGACCAAATGGAACAAATGATAGGTCAAGATCATGTTGTTCATTGGGAATTGAAGAGGGGAGAACGAGCAGACATCGAACGATTAATTTCTATTTCTCGTTATCGCGGAATTCGTCATCAAGATGGATCGCCCTTACGCGGTCAACGAACTCATACTAATGCACGTACTTGTCGCAAGCAAATTCGGAAATGAAAGAAGGCTACCCCCTGGGTACTTGTCTGATCAATCACACGGATAGCTTCAATAGTTACCATATGACATAAGCTTTGGGTGTCGTTTTTTTTTTGGTCTTTCACCGGTTACTAATCAAGTATACGTATAGTAGGCCTCCTTCGCCACTCCACTAGTGGCTCGGCTTGGTCTCGCTCCCTTCGCCCACCTATCGTATCGGCTCGGCTTCGTCCTAGAAGCTACTGCTTCCGCCTCTCTAGGCTTCGCTATCGCTCATGACTGGTATATGGATCTCTCTATGTAGTGGTCGGCCTTCTAGAAGCTTCGCCAGAAGCGACTAGTCGCTTCCCGAATGCCTCTGTACTATAGTATGGTCTAGTCTTTCCAATGCCTCCTTCCTTGCCGCCAACGCACGCTACTAGGAGAGTCAGCAAGCTACCTTGCTTGCATTCTAGAAACGGTAGCTTCCGCGCCCTTCCTGCCTGCTGAAGACCGTAAGTAACTCAGTGCTCCATACGGGGGAAATGAAAGCAGAATGAGTTCGGATCCCTCCCACATGTTCAATCTTTTTTTAGCGGTTTCCCCTGAGATCTTTATCATTAACGCAACCTTCATTTTGCTCATTCATGGAGTTGTATTTAGTACCTCTAAGAAAGATGATTATCCACCGTTAGTCAGTAATGTGGGTTGGCTTGGATTACTTAGTGTTGCGCGCCTAGGAGGGCAGCGCGCTTTGGGATGCGGAGGAGCTATTCTCGCCCAGCTCCCTAACCTAATGCGGCACCGGGTTCGGACCGCAGGGAACCGTAGCATGGGGGGACGTCTAATCCTTTTGCCGCCGCAAGGCTGGCTAATCGTACGCAGCAGGAGCAAGGGAACTCCCCTGGTTCTGGAAGGCACATGAGTCCGAACGCTATTATGAATGTGCGACCGACACTACACTACGTAGGTACCTGTGCAGGTGAGGCGTCGGTCGGTCCTAGAAACGGCGGCAGCGGCGCGAGGAGTTAACGACCGGACGTGCTGCAACCTAGGGATCACCAGGCAACTCTTTCGCTCTATAGGGATCGGGGGGGCATAGCACAATTCTTCTTGGAGGAGGGTTGGTTTGCCCGGGTGACTGATCCTGCCATAATGTACTCCTACCTATAGCACCGGCAACCGAAGTCGAGCATACATACGACGATCTTCATGCGTGAATAGCCGGGAGGAAATAAAGGGCGGTAGATGATAATGAGAAAGGGCGCCGCGTCTGGACGGGCGGGCGGAATGGATGAGCTAAAGGTGCCATGGAGTGGGGAATATCCCGAGTCTCATGTAAGACAACTAAATGCACCTCGAGGCCGAGGAACTGGGGGACCTTATCGAGCACAGGATAGGCAATTGAGAGAGAGAGCTAGCCTATTCGTTATGGGGAATCAATGCTCCGGGCCGAAGAGAGCTCCGGCACCTGGCTTTATCCGGCGCATATTAGCTTAGCTGCGCTCAATAGGCCGGTTTGGCTTTGCGGCCACTTTCCTTACCCCCGCTACACTCCCACTCCAAGCTACGCCTGCTGAGCAAGATGCATTGCGATTTCCTCTTCTGTGGACGCACCGGAGTATGACCCGGGACGGTAAGAGAAAGACTTTTTTATCCGGCGGGCTTTCTCTCGTAAAGCCAAAGACGCCCCAAGACAAGGTACAACTGTTGGGAGGGGGACATGATCAATAGAACCTGGCTGGATCCGGGCTGGGATAGTGGCGCCCATTCCTAACCAGCAAACGGGGGCTTGAAAGCCTATCAACCTTCCACTTCATGGGGGCCAACAGGCCCCAGTATGTTCTTGCTTTCAGTCAGATATGAGAGGGGAGTGGACCCCTACTTGTATGAATGGGGTTCGCTCATGCTGGAGGGAGCATCCCCACTTAGTGATCGGTCCGCTAGTTCACGCAAATCCTAAGAAGTTATCACGGACGAGCCACATGCAGGGAAACTTGCACGTGTGGTTCTGGCCGGGGTTTCCTTCGGTATCTAATAACCTTGCTTCTGCTCGCCGCTGGCGCACCTCTCCTAACTATTGCCCATTTATTCCGGAATAATCTTTTTAGGAGGGACAATTCTACATATTTCTGCCAAATCCTTCTATTATTAAGTACGGCTGGTACCATTTCGATGTGTTTCGATTCTTCCGAACAAGAGAGGTTTGATGCTTCTGAATCCATTGTATTAATTCCACTTCCTACTCGCAGTATGCTCTTTATGATCCCGGCTCATGATTCAATTGCCATGTATTTAGCTATTGAGCCTCAAAGTTTATGTTTTTATGTGATCGCAGCATCAAAAAGAAAGTCTGAATTTTCCACGGAAGCCGGCTCGAAATATTTGATCTTAGGTGCATTTCCCTCTGGAATATTATTGTTCGGGTACGACCGGACAACTACCGATATCTATTAATATCTTTTCTTAGAATGTTGTTGTGAAATTATATATAAAATTTGTATTTTTTTTATATATAGTAAACTATTGGATCGGGTATTACTTAGATGTGAAACTGACAGACCTCATTGGTTGTGATATTGATCTTACGTTGGGAACGAAATCAAAGAATATATAGACTTGTAGAGACCCTCTATGTAGTTGTCTATCTAGGGCGATCGATCTACATCTTTCCCCATAGCCCTGGGTGTCTCGATCTCCTACGTGCGAAATCTTAGGGACTAGTTCCTACCTATGGGGATTCCCCTTGGTCTAATTCCACGACGGAGAGTCGGCGTGGCGTAAAGTGAAGATTGGGGGAGTAGAGCAAAATCCCCTTCTGGGGTATTCCGAAGGTGTAACCTAGGCAACGAAAAAGGGGCCCGATACTTCAACTAGAGGAGCGACCTGTTGGTTCACCAAACCCCGACCCAGCGTCACACGTTCTCCAGGTCCGAAGGGATCCAGTGCCCTTATACCGACTCCTCCCGGAATTGCGTTATCGGAGCCGAGCCAGGAATGGCTGTTAGTGGACACCCACCACTTTTCACCGGTTAGAGAGGCCCTCTTTAATACATTAAGAAAAGATGTTCACAGGGGCCAGAAAGACTCGGTCATAGGAACTTAGACCACCTACGCGCTGGTAAACGAAAACCACCTCGACCGGATCTACCGAACGAATCAGGCCGCCCCTTGCCTTGAAAGAATTCACACGCGGCCACCAGCTTTCCCAAAATAAGGGGAGATCTGCTGCTTACTGCTCACGGAAGCATCCGACCTATACTATAGTAAAGTCGCCTGACTTTATAGGGGTTTCTGATCTCCTTTCCTTCTATTCATAAGATTCTCGGCTTTGACCAAAAGTGGTTGATGGTGTTGGCTAAAAAAGGGGGAGAGAGGAGAGCCTTGGGGTACGCGCACTTCTTCATTTTTTTTAGGTTCTCTCCGTTTCGTGCGTGAATGGCGGTTCTCAGACGAGGGAATCGTTCCTCTCTAAATAGGCTAGAATGCTTCTATCGATAGAGCTTTCACGTCTGCGCATAGAATCGTTTTTTTGCCTTTCCATTCCGTTCTTACCATATCATGGGCTGTTGGGTCGGAATCCGTGTGATGGTTCGAGAGTGGTTAAAAATATTCTTCGCATCCCTTCGAGGACAATTTATTCCCGCGGGACTGAGTTAGTGGTCGAGTCGTTTTTGGTAATTGACACCCGTCGCATGAGTTTCAATTCATATGTTACCATTCATAGTGAAGTAGCCCTCTTTTTGATGTCTGAATGCGTTATTCTATCTATCAAAGTCTTTCTTTGTCTATTGCTCGGCCCCTTCTTAGTCTTAGTATAGGCCCCCATGGTCTGCTTTGATTTTTTCGAACTGTGCCGGTCCGCATCAGGGACTCTCGTGCGAGCCATGCAACGTTCCCAGGCAGGAACTGCCCCTTTCCTTGAGCTCCCTCTTTAGTTCCTCCCAGGCGTTGATCTCGCAACGGCCCTCCAGCACGTCCTCATATCGCGTCCGCCACCACAGCTTCGCATCCCCAGAGAGAGACATTGTTGCCATTGTGACTTGGTCGTAAAAAGGGGCACGAACAGCCTTAAAGTACTGTTCCATGTCCCAGAGGATGAGAAACTTCCTTGGCATTTCGGATCCCGTTGAATGGCTGTGGTTCCGGGACTTAAATGCGTCTGGAGTCGCCAGGTGAGACATTCGGTTCACGAAGCGGAGACCTATCTCCACAGCAAGCTCCTCAATTTGACCCGATCCGTCACGCTTTGGACATCGCCACCGGGATCGTTGAGGCCCCATGAAGACGGCTCTCCTTCACTGGGAAGATCCGCGCGATCCCCTACTCCCACCAATGGTGACCAACGATTACTGATTATCCTGCCTTTCTGCCATAGTCTACACTTGCCCGCCCAAATGGTCGACCTTGCCATCAAGTTGGGTCACTCGATCCTTGAGTGTTTCCTTAGCAACAGCCGCCGCAGACAGCGCTCCACTGCTATCGTCAAGCTTGGACATGGTGCAACAAGAAGAGAATTCGCAGAAAGGGCATTTACCCAAAACTCCGCTCTGATACCAACTCTCACGCGCACGGGTAGAGAGTCTGCCCGAGTCGTGCGGCCCCAGGTGACGCCCCCTATCTCTTTAATGGTGTAGCACCTGGGCCTTTAAGAGATAGGGGGCTTCTCCTTGCCGAGTTTCGCTTCTGATCCCTCTCTTAGTCTCTAGTTCGTTACCTTCTACTACCGATCTTCTTCTCCTGCTGCCCGCTTCACTTGTTTCGTTGAGCTCGCTTTCTTTCGTTAGCTTCCTTTCTTTAATTTAAAGAAACTAAAAAAAAGAGAATAAGCAGCCAAATACTTTTTTTTTAGAGTCATAGGGGATGCTTCCAGAAAGAACTTAGACGGTATATTTTCCAGCAAGAACTTAGACGGTATGCGATTTAAAAAGTATGTTGCGGCCAACACAGCTTCTGCCCAAACGAAGTACATTCATCCCAAACATCATAGCTCTAACCGTTTCCAATAAGTCTCTCTTTTTCCTCTCAGCTATTCCAGGAGTATACGCACAAGATCTCTGATGACCTATTATGGTTGGGCCTATGGAAATTAGATATTGAGAGAATTCCGTGGACATGTATTTTCCTCCAGAATAAGATCGTCAAATTATTTTTTTTTGCATTGTTGTTTCTAATGTCTGGCTTGTCGATTGTGTGCCGTTCACTCCAACATGGCGAAAATTACGTCAATTGGAGTGAAGAGGTAAAGTGCTTCTTGATGGGCCAGGAATTATGGAAAATTTTTAGTGGTGCGGAAGGTGAACCGGAGGATGTGGCGAGTAAGAAGCTATTTTCATGTTGTTCTGGTCTGGTAGGGCTATGCATGCGATCATGGTGCCACATTATGTTAGGGGGCTGATGAGATGCGCCCCAATATATTGGGGCATTACAGACCCAATAAAGGCATGGCTTACTTTGAGGGAAGTTAATGAACATGCGACCGCAAGTAAGCGTCAGTGCCTGGAGACTGAACAACATGGCCTGAAGCAGGGTAAGATGGGGGTTGCTTAATACTGTGTGAAGGTGAAGAACCTTTGTGATCAGCTGGAGGCTTTTGGTATGAAATTCTATGACGCCGGTAATCTTAGTCAGATCATGAAGGGTATAAATTTGGAATATGATGGGATAAGGCAGTCTTTGCTACTGCATCATAATAATCCTTCCTTATTTTCTTAATGCAAAGGTGCATGAGAAGGCGTATACGTATAGGAGGATGAACAGGCGGAGCCTGTATGGACAAAGTGTAGATCCTAGGGATATACTTTTGTTCAGTTCACTTCTACGTAAAAATTTCATTTTAGGGGAAGGCAAAAGCAGCATCAGGGAGCTCTTCCAAGAACAAGAAGTGGAAGCCGGGGTGCGTGTCTTAGGTGCGGGCAGATGGGGCACTACGTGATAGAGTGCACAGCAAAAATGATTCTTGTTAAGGAAGATGATGAGGAGAGGAAGACAGGGGAGGCACGACACGAGCATACTCAGTTTGCGGAAGTGAAGAGAGCCCGCGATGCGGTGTTTGACTTCGGTACACACGATTGCGCATTCTTCGCGGAGGTCGGGTCTTCAGTTTCTTCACAGGGACAGCAGGGTAGCTGTTCAGTACCTGATGTGGTTGATCCAGGGAGTGCAGATTTCAGCAGATGCTGAGGATAGTTCTTATTCGCTCTTAGCAGTCATAGGATCTGAGGTTGCCAGTTTTTGATGAGGTCAGAGTTGCTCGCAGCAGAAGCGCTTCGAGATGTCCATTGCCTTGAGGGGGAGGGAAATCCGGGCATGGTCCCTCTAGCGCTGTCATGGCCCACACGTTATTCGTGATGGGGGTGGAGGCGCGCACGGATCGAGTTGTGCTTGCCTCTATCGTGTTACTAACACGCGTGTAGCCGGCTCCCACGGCGTTGCTAGTCTGTTGGCGGTACCGCGTCTCTTTTCTTTCCCTATCAAACCAAACCCAAACGAAGTAGGAAGGGGTTGAGGGGAATAAAAACGGATTTGATCATTCATGTTTCTTCGGTAAGATGGTCGTCAAGCCCAGGCCCCGCATCCTGCCCGAAGCGCTATCATAGTTTGAGTATATAGATAGGGATGCGTTGATTCGTGTATCAACGCAACGTCCGGAGATCTATCACATGGCCCAAGAAAGTGCCGGGATCAATCTATCCCGCGTACGTAGCCTATAGGTTGCACTCCGGTAACCAGCTTCTTATCACCGCTGCTTGCTAACATGAGTACATGAGTTGGACGAATAGGAGTAAAAACTTGTGAAACCTGAGCTACGCGAAGTTCCCTATCTATATACCTATAAACCAAGGGTATATTAATTATTATAAAAAATGATTCTGATTTTCTTTATATACCTTTCATCTTACCTTCTCTCTGAAGTGAATCGTCTTTTTCTTGACCCTTTCTGTTTCTAGAATCAGTGTTCTAAAGTCGTCTTTGCCATATCAGTGATCAATCCTGCGACTTATACAATCGAGTTCTTTTTCTCGAAAGAATTCTCGGATCGAGATCTATTGGAAAGCTCCCCTTCTTATAGTGTTGGCCCAATGAATCCACTCTTATCCAATACAAAAAATGAGGTGGTGCGCTGGAGGGAATGAATTGAACAATTGGTCTCAACCAACTCTTCTTTACAAAAAATGGGGGACTTCAATTACCAGACCATCTCGGGCCTTCAATTCATGAAGCCCTTCGCTTTCTTCTTTCAGAGATAAGGGAATGATATTTCTGCGGGAAAACAGTTCCCCAACGTTCCTATCGATTAGAGTCGGGGATAGGAAAGAATCCTTTCGAAGGATTCCTCCAATCACCCTTCGGAGGAAAGGCGCTTAGGACCCGAAATCTCGAAGAATAGACAGAGGGTCACTCTATCGGAAGGGAAAGAGCTTTTTTATATTTCCGAATCATTCTAGAAACTTTGTCTTTATTGAGGCTGTTTGTTCGAAGAACTCGAGCGTCAGGCTGCCTCGGGGTGTTCTTTTATGGGGTCTCGGGTATTCTATTCCGGCAGTCCCGAACTAAAATACAACTACGATCTAATAACACTCTTATTCACTCACTGTGTTGTGTTTAGAATCCCTCCGCCTGAAGTCAAGACACCTAACGACCGGTCTAGGATGCAGCGAGAAGAAAGCGCGGATTCAAAACGAGTTTTTTGTTGCAGTAGGAAAACAGGACCCTTTTTCTTATTTTAACAGAAAGTAATTGCAGCGAAGAGGAGTTAGAGATGAAGGGTTGGGAAAGAACAGGCCCAACCTCTTTCTTCAAAGCACTAAGAATAGAGTCCACTATCCAATTCTTTGAAGCACCCGGTCGCCTTTGGACAACGACGTAGGGCCTTTGGACGACTAAGTCAGCTCGGCTTCATGGAGAAACACGTTTGCCGTAATTGGGGATAACGGCTTGTGGTATGCCCACCTCCATGAAAAAAGAGGCTCTCGTTTTCCACGAAGAAGGGAGGCCCCCCAGCGAGATAGCGGGTGAGCGTGAGCTATTTCCAAAAGAAAGAAGGAAAAGGGGTGAAGCTTTCCTTTTTCTTCAATGAATAAAAGAACCTAATTTTCTTTTATAAGTCTTAGAGTGTGGCAGAGGACTACGAAGAAGGAAGGAGCTTACTAAGGGGTGGGCCGGGGAAGAAAAGTCTAAGATCATCGGTAGTTGTGGGATGCCCCCAAATGATCCTAGGAATCGGACAACAATGCCTCCGATCCTTCGAATAACTCGAAACCTACACACGGGAGAAAGAGTTGAACTAGGGCCAGGCCAATTCAATCGGACTCTGCTCATATACGTAGGGACAGTTGTACTAATGCTGTCTCAATGCATGAACCGGATTCTTTTCTTCCTTTTGGGAATCTTTGGGGATTCTTGTTGGTTGGTGCACTAGGCTAGGCCCCTGCTTTAGGCACTGGCTTCCTCGCCCAATGAGAATGAGAAGGAGTCAAAGGCAAATATTTCTCTGCCCGAATCAATGATGGAATCAGGCCACTGGTCTCGATCGGCCATTCCAACTTCGTCTCCAATCCAACTGCCACGCCAGATCTAGTGGATTGGTAATCCCTGTGTTGAAATGCCTGTCCGTCTACTGAAATGATAAGGTCAAGGGGGTTCCGATAGCTAACCTTTGCCTCCAGTAACCGGGTCTGTTATGGATTTCGTGTCTAAGTGGGGAAGTGCTTTGTCTCATTCATTCACGCTTCGAACGAAACGAAGAGAACCGATCACTTTGCCGATACAATGCATACAATACAGCGGGTTCTTGAAACTCCTCGTATTAAGGAGCTACTCTCCCGATTCCCGCCATTCAATCTCGATTTTACCTTGCCCCGGGAACTCACACCCGAAGCACGCAATGGAGTCCACCTCGTAGCTATCGCGCTTAATGCCGACAAGCCAAGAGCTATTGCCGGTCTTATCAAGCAAGAGCGGAGAGCTGAGCTAGCCCGAGCTGGGTAGCGCTTTAATAGTAGGGGGGGTTGCGCTTGCGAAGATGTGAAAGAACGCGCTTATTAGACGCCGCCGGGCAGAAGGTTTGGTATGAGTGCTTGGGAAGTGGTGTATCAAAGGGAGGTGAGGTCCATCTCTCCAAATAGGAAGGAAGATTCTTCTTTCTTTTTCGATTCTGCATAGCAATCCCTTGCAATTAGAAGAGCCGGAGATGGAATTCCCGATTTTTCGTGTCAGCACAGGTCTCATCATGATCGTGCGACTCACAGCTACTGCGCGCGGGGGTCTTCGCCGCTCGCTCAGATGCAGATTCGGGAAGGACGCTCTGTTCCATGATTCTGACTCTGACTTAGAAGCTTCTAAGGGGAGGGCTCGTATAGGGACTTTGCTTTGAATGGTCCACTTCTCATCTCAACCCCGATCGATCCATAGGACTTGCTTCTAAGTGTGTGCCCAAGCCCGTCTTTGATTGCCACGAGAATAAAATCTGGCTAGGCTGACTCCTGGGACGGGAGCGGAACCCAAGGCAAGATAGCTCAATATATTTCTTTATTTGTTATTCGTGTTTCTAGAGTGTCTGCAAGTCCCAGGGAGTAGTGAAACTTTGAGGCCTGTAGCCGAACCCGCACCCTTTCTTTATAGCGCTGCTGGCCCGCAGCGACGCACGCCTTTTCTTCGCTATTAGAGCAGCTACCGGCCGCCGGCCTCCGACCCCCAACCGCTTCTTATAATTATAATAAGATACTAAAGAACAAGCTCCTGAATCAGCGGAGGGCCGAATCCGCTTTCGCCGGTCGGAACCGGGATAGAGATTCTGTCACCCTTACTGATGAAGGACAGATCTTGCCCCCCTTCCGGCGGTCTATTCAACAGATCGCGCGCATCATTCCTTGTAGCAGGCAGCTCCTCTGATGGACTGTCATTTCTTGACAAATGATACGCTTTCTTTCCATATCTCCCAACATACTATTGCCGGTAGCGCTGCCCATACTCTTTTGGCCAGCGTACTTTGGAGCCCCCTTACAACATAGGGCTTACTCAATTTAGAATAGTGGTCGATCCACTTGTTCAGCAGTAAGGTTCTTATTTGATCTAGATCCTGCGCCATAATTTCCTGACTCCATGTACAGCCGAGCCGAAGAAGAGGCATTCACTGAGATCAAAGCGAGTACTGTGGTCAAGTTCATTATGAAGAATATCATCGCTCGATTCGAGGTACCCAAGATTTGAGTCACCGATAACGGACCTCTATTTATTGTTCAGCAAGTTAAGGATTTGTGCGAAAAATTCAACATTGAGTTGCATCACTCATCGCCCTTCTATCCTCAGTCGAATGAGACCAAAGTTCGCATTTTGAAGAAAACTGTTGAGACACCTCTGGGGGGGTCAGATTGGCCGGATCGTCTCGTTGAAGCACTCTGGGCTTACCGAACGTCAATTCGCACGCCGACGGGCCTTTACTTGATGAAAGGGCTCCGTATGCACTAACGTATGGGATGGAGGCCATCCTCCCATACGAAATTAAGATTCCAAAGAGTACAGCTCGAGAAAGACCTCTCGATAGATAAGCGACGAGAAGGCTTGCTAGCACAGCTTGAACTATTGGATGAATTGAGGCTTAAGGCAGCTGAACATGTGCAGGCTTATCAAAGAGAATCTTTCGGAGTCAAAAGAAGGGTCCTCGAAAGAAAGTTTCATATAGGTGACATGGTGCTTAAAAAGATCATGCCAGCAAGAGAACCGCACCCTCGAGGGAAACTTAGACCTAACTGGGAAGGACCGTATGTAATTTCAGCGCTTTATCCGGGCAATGCGTATCGATTGGTAAACGCTGAGGGTAAAGACTAAGCCCTGGAATGCTATGTATTTTAAGAAAGACTACGCGTAGTCAAGTTACCACATGTTGCTGATAAGAGGAAGAGTTGGACCAAAGCACCTTTTAGGCAAAGGTCTGACGCTCCACCTCACTACGAAAGAGGTAGCCGAGGCTTGAAACACTTGTTAGAAGTTTGACTTGAGTAATTGCACATGCACTCACAATTCACGCTCACATGACTGTTTAGTGCTGCGAGTAGGACCTGTGATTGACTTGGGACCGGTGAACGCGGGTATCCCTTTCTTATCTTCCTATTAGGGTGACGGATTGTAGGGCCTGAACTCGAAGCTTAAATGGATGATCTCAAGCTGGTTGCTCAAGAATGGTCATCATTTGTATGTATAAAATTTAAAGTTCATTGTACATTTCAAAGTTGTACGTACATCATTGTACATACTCAGTCATTACACATAGTTCATGCAGTATGCTGACTAAAAAAAAAAGGGTGCACCCAAGACTTAACATAGCGATTCATTCTGTACATAGCATGTTGAATGATGAATGAACTTCCTGTTCAGTCTAACTGCTAAGGCTTTGACGAGCGGCGCCCAACCGCGTAGGGATGGCACTGGCATGGAACAACCCCCCGGACACGATGAGGTCGAGCTTACAGAGCCCAGCCACCTTCTCCCGATTTGCCTGGTGGCCGACAAATGCACCATCCCAGGGTCTGTATCAGTAATGCGGGTTTCGACAAACTCCCCCTTACACTTACAATATAGGGGGCTGCTCTGGCGAAGGAGTTCTTCTGTCTTGTCTCCTCCTAGGTCTTCCAACACAGCGAGGCGCGGCTGCACGCCGACCTGCTGCATAAAAATGTTGAGCTCCTATCCCTTCACCTATCATGAAGAAAGTTTTTTCTCATCTGAGTCTAAAAACCGAGTTGCGGAAAAGGAGCAAGCAGTAAAGATCCCTTACCTCTTTTCCTTTCCCCGCCTTCCTTGCCCAGCTCGGATTTGCAGGCGCCTAACGATTCCATTTGTTATCTTTCTTTTTTGAAAATGAATAGATAAAGAGGGCCAAGCGGAGCATCTTCTCTCTTAATGATTCGATTACCACCTGCCTTTGGATCCGAAGAGCATGGGCATACCCGCGGGTAGACGAACTCCATTGGTTGGTTTTCCCTATCCATATATACCAGATTCTAGATCCTGAATGTGAATGTCCTGGGGCTCGATGCAAAAAACTTTAATTTATGGCTCTGTAACTAGTTATGGAAGGGGTCCAATTGAATAATCTGCGGCTGGATTCGTTGCGTCGGCTGCTGTCCCGACTTATGATGGTTCTACCTCTCGTACCTACGAGGTATAGTGTCCGGTAGGGGGAGGTTCGTGCCTTTTTCCTCCCTTCCCTAATGCTATTAGTGGGTAGGTCATAGGTTCATCTGTTCACCATCACGACGACGAGGGGTTGGTAGGTGCATTGTATCTGGGCCTACGTCGGATACAGCAGCATTGCAAGAACTGCTACCTCGTTTAGCATCCCTCTCTGTTTGAGAAGCAAAAGAAAGAGTTTCAGTTGGAGCTGATCGAGATGGGGATTGAGCATCGTCGAAGCGAGCGCAAAGTCAAGTGTATGGTAATACAGTGCTTTACCTTTTCACCAATAATCCGACCTAGCTAGTAAAAGGGGAAAAGAGTGAGAGGTGCCCCTGGCTCAGGCTAAGCGGTCCATCCACGCTCATATAAAAAGAAATTTGTCGGGGCCCGTAGTGCGCTGCAGGAGATTCATAGACCGCATTGGTTGGAAGGGGGCACTGCGGGCCAATCATATTCAGCTCAAGCTGACACTGCCGGTGAATCATACGCTGTCGGAGCAGCCACCCCCTATTACGTAAAGTAAAGGTGAACAACTATCCTCGCAAGCATTTTAGCCGCCCTCTTAAGTCAGTTCCAAGCTAGCGTTCCTTCCTTTTCGAGATCCCGTCCATTTCCTGGTACCAGTTTCCACTCCCGTTTGAGATGCTCTAGGCACAGATTAAGCTCCATAGCCCGTAGCTTCCCCTGGCCCAGTCCCATATACAGATCTATAGCGCGTTGAACCAAAACAAGAAGACCCTCAACCTTTGAGAAATACCTTTCATAAAGAAGGTTGAACCTCCTCGTAACCACTGAAAAATCGAGTTGGAGCAAGGGCGATGGACACGGAAATAGAATAAGCATATCCATTTTTTTTTAGAGCCAGAGTCAGGAGTTTTAGGAGCTGTTTTGGTTTAAGCACTGAGCATATTCACCTATTGTTGGAGTAGATCAAGTTCAGTCCCAGTAGCGGAGGTAGGCGCATAAGCTCATATTCCGGGAGCGAATAAACTCTTTTGGTATGTTGGCTAAGGAGCTGGGACTGGTGGTTATGGATCTTTACCTAGAACCGAAACTTACTTTAACTAGCGCTTGACGGTGCGAACTGAACAAAAACTCTCTCGACTACTGGAACTGGCTGCGGCACCTGCCGTGGGCTCTAGTTACTACTGACCGATAACCAAACGGAAAGAAGGAAGACTTTTTTAAATCCCAAGCGAGTAGAACGAACTGCTTACCGCAACTGGTTGGTACTTTCGGAGAGCGCTGGAACTTGACTATCGAAGGAAGAGTTAGATTCTCTAAGCAAGCAGGTTTTGGTATTGGATTCCTCCTTCCTGACTTCAGATTCAAATCGTCGAATTGATCCGCTTACAGAATTTCCTTTAGAGCGTACCTTCCTAGCTACCGTAACAAGAACAAGGAAACTCTATCTTTTCTAATCCGCTTGCTGCCTCAGTTCGGCTATAAGCCTTTTGTTTCGAGTGTTGTGTACTAAAACGAGTCAAAGCCCGGAACAAGAACAGAAACATTCTCTTGGATCGTACGCTTAAAGAGCTTTGGTTTACGAACCTTCAGATTTTAATCTGAAAAAAAGCCCGAGAAAGAAAGAAGAATTGGACTACGACTACCGGAAAGCAAAAAAGACTTTCTACGACGAGACCAAGAGTACTGGCACCCGTAACTTCACTAGCGACAATCTTTCTTTCCCTAAGACGCTTGAGCGGAACGTGTTTCCGACTTTCACTAGCTCGACTCAAGGACTAGACTGACTCGCCTACTCCCTACGCCCTACAACCCGAAAGACGGAACAAAGAGTTCTCTCTGCGGCTTAAGGCTCTGTCCTCTGTTCATAAGTTCAGTAGCCAAAGCTACAAGAAAGAGGGAATTTTTCAAAGCGTGCCCCCCAGTCTTGAATAAGCTTTAAGTCAGATAGAGGGTCCAGTGCGCTCCTACCCCTTCTTAGTAAAGGTCGTGGAATTTCATTCACAAATGAAACTCTCTTTGAATCACTATGGATTATATTTTGGAACGAACGACCTTCTAACACCTTTTACTTTACTTTACCTCATTAGATTCAGTAGTAGGTTCATTAATTGCACATAATATCTCGAATGATAAGACAAAAGTCTCGCCCCCCCTTTTTTAGTAAACGTAAGTGCGCTCGAAGAAAGAAAACCTTTCTTTCGGTCCAACTAAATTCTAAGACTAGTAATTCTATTATCTTTTCCTTTTAGGTTCTACATTCTGTCTTTCCATATTAGGGAGTCCCATCCTTGTAGCTAGGTCAAGAAGGAACCTTTGGCTCTAATGCAGCAATGGTTGCATCACGAATCTTTTTTGTTCCAATTATTGTTTGTTCTGTTTCTTTCATCGAAAAAGATCTACGACTGTTATTGTACTACTAACCAATTCCTTGAAATGAAAGGATTTGAACAAAAAAGCCTTTTCTACAACCAAGAAAAGGGGGTTTCTAGATTTCGCATCTAATTGAATTGTGGGAATATGATAATCTCTTTCATGAATTATTAGAACCCAACCCGTCGGACTCACACTTTACCAGATCTTCAGTTTCTAGTCCAAAGCTAGTAATGGAAAGAACCCTATACTACAATAATTTTAGGAATTTTCTATTGAATGGCACATGGTTCTGCATAGATAAGGAACAAGAAAGGAAGACATAAATTATGTACCACTTCTTTTGGATACTGATTGAAATTGCGTTGCTGTGTCAGAAGAAGGATAGCTATACTGATTCGGTATACTCTAAAGACGCCCTCGGTACACGATTGACGATCTCACAAAGATTGAATCTCAGTGGGTTTCCATTTACTGATCCCATCTTTCACGGAATCGATCCCCCCTTTGCCTGTACAAGAATTTGTGGAGCTCAGCATGTCTGGAAGCACGGGAGAACGTTCTTTTGCTGATATTATTACCAGTATTCGAGACTGGGTCATTCATAGCATTACTATACCTTCCCTATTCATTGCGGGTTGGTTATTCTTCAGCACGGGTTTAGCTTACGATGTGTTTGGAAGCCCTCGGCCAAACGAGTCTTTTACAGAGAGCCGACAAGGAATTCCACCATTAATAACTGGCCGTTTTGATCCTTTGGCACAACTCGATTCATTTAGTAGATCCTTTTAGGAGGCCCCCCCTTAATATAGTTAGATCGAACCTATCCTATTTTTACAGTGCGATGGTTGGCTGTTCCCCTTCTATATAGTTGGCTAGCTGTACCTACCGTTTCTTTTTTGGGGTCAATATCCGCAATGCAGTTCATACAACGAGAAACCTAATCCGAATTTGATAGCTATGACACAATCAAACCCGAACGAAAAAAATGTAG